TTTATTAGATAATGATTCTAATATCGAAAAAGTGTATACTGCTATTTTTTTAGCCATCTTCTATTATTTTATAGTTATTAGATAAACTATATTTGTTTCAATCAGAAATGATTCTATCATTGATGAATCTGCAATTCAATATGGATACATATATATCACATATATGGGTTTCCCCTCTCTTTCATTTTTCTGTCATGATTGGCAATACTGGAACGGTCGATATTCATTCTTTCTTATCCCCTACGTTTCTAATCTATTGGATTGTATCTTTATTCTTATCCTTTTCTGAGGGCCGATCGGGTAGTTAATATAATTAACATAATTTGCTATAACTCCTCTAAGAAATAATTCGATTTTTTTTTAGTCATAATTTCAAGTTTGATATTATAATAATATATAATATATTAAATATTAATATATAATAAATTAATAAAAAAATAAATTATTTGAATTTAATAAAAAAAATAAATAAAAATATAATATCCACGATGATATAATCCAAATTCTAATTAGTCATATATAGTCATATATTTGAAAATTGGTTATATGATATTTTTTATTACTTTTCTACTAACTATTTTTATTACTTTTCTACTAACTATAGAACCATATCATCGTTAAATTAACAATTAAATTTAAGAATACTGAACTATATATTATACTAGTTATAGTAGTTCTATACTAGTGCTAATTAAAGTTAATTTACTACATTTTAGTATTAAATTATTAATAGTTAATAGCTAACTAAGCTCAGGTAGTATAGTGTATTTCTATATACTATATTCTGTTTGTTATATGAGCCCGCTTAGCTCAGAGGTTAGAGCATCGCATTTGTAATGCGATGGTCATCGGTTCGACTCCGATAGCCGGCTTTTTTCTCTATCTATTTTTTCCATGATTGATAATCTAGCCTCTCCTTTTCTCCAAATGTTGGGTCGCCAATCCTATCTATTATGTCGTGATAACTTGTAACTACAAATACAAAATTAATTGGAGGAATTAGATAGATTTCTATAAAACAAATCAGAAGACAGAGTCTAAATTTCTTATATATACATTTTACATATATACAAAAAATCCGGATATTGATACAATTTATTCCATTCTACTTTGTTTGTACTACTTCAAAGTTTGTAGTACTTCAATAGATTTAGCTTTACTTTGTTTATCTTTTAGTTCAGTCTTAATTTAGACTTATTCTATAATATGAAATGTCAATAAAAAAAAAATAAAATAAATAAAGGAGTCTGTATTTTATGTCTCGTTACCGAGGACCCCGTTTCAAAAAAATACGCCGTCTGGGGGCTTTACCAGGACTAACTAATAAAAGGCCTAGATCCGGAAGTGATTTTAAAAACCAATCGCGTTTTGGGAAAAAATCCCAATATCGTATTCGTCTAGAAGAAAAACAGAAATTGCGTTTTCATTATGGTCTGACAGAACAACAATTACTTAGATATGTACATATCGCTGGAAAAGCCAAAGGGTCAACAGATCAGGTTTTATTACAACTACTTGAGATGCGTTTGGATAACATCCTTTTTCGATTGGGTATGGCTTCGACCATTCCTGGAGCCCGGCAATTAGTTAACCATAGACATATTTTAGTTAATGGTCGTATAGTGGATATACCAAGTTATCGTTGCAAACCCAGAGATATTATTACTACGAAGGATAAACAAAGATCGAAAGCTCTGATTCAAAATTCTATGGAATCGTCCCCCCATGAGGAATTGCCAAAACATTTGACTATTGACTCATTCCAATATAAAGGATTAGTAAATCAAATAATAGACAGTAAATTGATTGGTTTGAAAATAAATGAGTTGTTAGTCGTAGAATATTATTCCCGGCAGACTTGAACCTAACGAAAATAAGAAGGAAAGATTCAGACAATTTTGCCCCCTTTTTTACTGAATGAAGTAAAGGAAAATAAATAGATCTAAGGGCTTTGATCCGCATTTTCCCATTTACGTATTACAAATGGATCAAGAGTAGGATTTTACTTTTCGTTCTTTTCGATAGTTGTATTTTATGTATCAAAGTAATGTAATTAGGAATAGAGAATCTCTAGCAAATGAGGGTCTTAGATTGGAATAACGGTATCGATTGTTATTTGATATATTGTGATCGGTAACATTAGTCAATTAACAGAAACGGAAAGAGAGGGATTCGAACCCTCGGTAAACAAAAGCCTACATAGCAGTTCCAATGCTACGCCTTGAACCACTCGGCCATCTTTCCTACATAATATAATGTTATTATTGACCAGAAACCGAGTGAATAGCGAATCATTCATATTATTGCAGTACAGGTACATTGGGATGAAATCCAATCTGATTCAAATATTTCATATCTCTCCTTACCAAAAAGAATAATTTGAGTGTAGGATCCACATCTTTTTTTCGAATTAGTCTGTTTGTTTTTATGTTATTTCGTACTGTACAATTCCTGTGTTTGTGGGATCATTCCCTTCGGGGTAATGAAAAGAATTATAGAA